CCCCTACATTCAAACCCCCCTTTTTACCATTAGCAAGAACTTGTTTCAGTTGCTTATCATAAGGAATTCGGACAACTGCTTCAAATACAGTATCAGGGAGCACAGCTTGCGGAACTTCAATATCCACGGGTTTATTAGCTAAATGACAATTGGCACATACAATTCGTCCCGTTGCTTCTCGCGGGTTTTCATAACCCTGCTGCGCAAAAACGGGATATGCATTTGAAATGGATGACCGAGTTATTACATATATCATGATCGATACAGAAATGGATCGAGTCATCCCTTCCTTTACCCAAGAAAAAGCATTTTTTTTTTGCATGTCCAATCATTAATTTCGGAGTTTCTACAATAAATTAGATAGGTAACTAGTATAGTTACCTATACACGAGTCTGGCATTGTACTAGAATAATTGTACTGGAATATACGATGAATACCTTGAGCAGATGAAAGTATAAGGAATTAAGTAAAATTTTTAATTAAATGCTTAATTTCTATTTATTTATAAAGGAAGAAGGATTCTAATTTTATTGATATGATGAGATCAAATGAGTTCTTTATTCATTCATTGAATGAAAAATTACTACAAGCGAAGGAGATACACGATTTAAATAATGAAAAATCCAATATTTAACAATTGCATCTAGAATAACTGGAAAAATGGAAACAAGACCAGATATAATCTGATTGTTATGATCCAATCCAAAATCGTTGTAAACCAAACCTATCATTAGTTCCCAACCACGGGTCGAGTGAAATCCGACCCATAAATCAGTAACTAAAAGAATCGAAAAAGCTTTTATTGTGTCACTTAAGTTATAGAGGAATTCCTGAACCCAAGAATTCAGAATAACGAGTTCTTCATTACTCAGAATAAAATAACCACTTAGAATAGTGAAACAGATTATATTTGTCGAGAAATGTAAAATGATACGGAGATCATATTCATTGCATGCTTTGACCAATTGTATTGTTTCCTTGTGTATTCCTATATGAAGTTTTTGTATATGTGTTTCCGGGTATTCCTTTATCATTTCATCCAATAGGAATAGTTCTTCTAATTCTATGAATCTTTTTAGAACGTTTTTCTCTTGAATATGATTTAAAAAAGTTTCGGATTGTCTGCTATTCCACCAATAAGTAACCCAAGGTTCCAGACATTTATTAAAAGAGAAAGAGACCCACCAGGGCAAAAATACCATAGATGCAAGATAGGGAAGGGAGGCCAATGCTTTCTTTTTTTTCATTTTGATCTGTGAATTTAATTTGAATTTTTAATGAACCTGCTTCATTCGTCGACTCTATCTGATATTTCTCTGAAGCACGAGTTGTATAACAAAGTAGTGACCTCTGGATCTATCCCTTTCCTTTTTATTTGTAATATATTTCAGATATCTCAATTGGGCAAATTCAAACCAATTTCATTTTCATTTGTTCCTTTCGATGAATACTCCAAAACCCACTTTAAGTAACGAATCAAGTTTCGAGACCAAAAAACTTACATTAATTCTTTCGAAACGAAATCTTTTACTGTATAATCAGAAAAAGGGTATCAATTAAAAATCATGGGCCTAAAAAGATGAATTATGTATTACGAAATATATGTTCGGATAGGTTTGATTAATTTATATCTATAAATTAATTATTAGATTAGTTAGTTAGATTAGACTTCTAGTATAAAAGAATCAGGAAACTTGCCTTTTATTAAAAAGGGGAATTAGCAAGTTCTTTTCCCCACCTTGAGAGGATATTTATTCTTTACTTTAGTTCGAGTTCGTTTTAAAGTACTTCCATTGGTATGCGCAAAAAATAGGCTAATTCAGCAGCTTTTTGTTCAATTTCTCGTGGAGTCAAATTCTCATCAGTACGAGTCAAGGGAATGGCTCCTTGGCCCCTGATTTCCATATAAAGGACACGACGAGTATAAAGACCCTCTTTAACCTCTATTCTGATTGATTGGATATCTCTCATAAGGAACCGAAGGAAGATGCGACGATTTATTCCAGGAAATCCCCAACGAAAAATACACACTCTTCCCTCTTTTCTATCGAATCGGTCATAACCGCTACCTACATTCCACGAAATAGTGCACCACAAATAGGAGCTAATGAACAGACCCGCGATCCCATAGAAAGACATCACAACCCCTTGAGGAAAAAAAACGATTTGCTGAGATGGAAATACAGAGATCAAATTCCTACCAAGATAACTGGAAGTTCCAACCACTAAGAATCCTAGTGAACCTAAAAAAAGGATACAGGCCCAGCAAAAATTACTCGTTTTTCGAGATTCCGTTATAAGTTCTATCCATATATGTTCTGATCGCCAATTCATACTATACTGCATTCAGTTACATTCGATTGGAATTGAGCGAATAACCCAAATAAATTTGACTTTACCTTTCTTGACCCCGAAGTCACTTTCACCAACTAGCACTATTGTTATGTGAAACATCGGGAGTAATTAGTTAGATACATTGACTTTCCTTTTTTTATATTCGCTAATTCATTTTGAACAAGCTATATCCACATATACATGCATTTATACAGATATTATATATCCGCATAAAAGTTCTTTCACTTGTGTGTTTGGCAAAAGCCACATATCATACCATATTACACGAAATAAATATCCGTATTATCATACAGTGTTGAAATCACTTGATAAGATTCATTACCATTGGGTCTAGACAATCTTATTTTTTTGGACATGAAGAAATAAAGAAACCATTGCAATTGCCGGAAATACTAGGCCCACTAAAGGTACAAAAATGGAGGGTAAGTTGAAATCTGTCATAGAATAGATGCCTCGATTTACTATTTCTATCTATTAATATTTCTATCTATTAAAAAGAAAAAGATATCCTCTTATGCTTATTTAGGATATATCTATCATAAGTAATATCAAGTTATTATTATATTGTAAATAATATTATTTTTAAGTGATAAATAATATCAACTATAATTCTATTAGCTATATGATTAGATAGAAACTATAATATTTAGAATATATATATATATATTTAAATATTAAATAATAAGTAATATAATAATGAATATTATAATATAAGTTAAAATAATAATTAATATTATTTGAATTTTAATATATTAAATTAATATATTAAATAAATAATTATAAATAAAAAACAAAAGAAAAAATATAATTATCCGAAACCTCTGTCTATTTACAAGGAGAACTTATGTCAACAAGGAAAACAATATATATATTGTTTCTTTTAATTACGATTACGATGAATTAAATATTTATTTTTGTTCGCTACAAATAAAATAAACGAATCTAGTGCTATACTTTAATTTTTGGAACTGTGATTCAAAGGAAAGAAACCGTGGAGTTGAAATAACTCACTCAGAACACCTTTTAAAAGATTACGTGGTACTATTGGGTCGAATAAACCTTTTTCGAATAAATACTCAGATGTTTGTGAACCCTCGGGTACTGTCGTATTCAATGTTTGTTCAATTACTCTTTTACCCGCAAATGCAATGGTTGCATTAGGTTCAGCAATAATGATATCTCCTAACATAGCAAAACTGGCTGTTACTCCACCGGTTGTAGGATCTGTAAGAATTGCTACATAGAATAACTTTTTATCTAATTGATAATTATATAAAGCAGAAGAAATTTTAGCCATTTGCATCAAGCTCAAACTTCCTTCTTGCATGCGTGCTCCTCCAGAAGCACACACAATAATGACAGGTAGAGATCGATTAGTAGCATATTCGATCAAACGAGTAATTTTCTCGCCTACTACGGATCCCATACTACCCCCCATAAACTGAAAATCCATAACGCCAATAGCTACGGAAATACCATTTAGTTGACCTATGCCTGTTTGAACAGCTTCAGTTAAACCTGTCTTTCTTTGATAAGAATCGATACGATCTATATAAGAATCAGAATCCAGTTCTTCTTCTGAAAAATCGATATGATCTCTATCAGAATCCGGTTCTTCATCAAATTCAACGGGTGAATCAAATTCAATGGGGTCTACAGATACTATATCTTCATCCATGGGATCCCAAGTTCCGGGATCAATCGAAAGTTCAATTCTATCTGAACTACTCATTTTCAAATGATATCCACAAAATTCACAAATATACATTTTTTCACCAAAAAATTGTTTATAATGTGATTCATAACAATTTTCACATTGAACCCATAAATGTCTGAATTTATGGAAAGGATTATCATTATGATTGGATTCTACTCTAATATCCAAATCATCGATATTTTGACTAGTTCTTATACTAGAACGATCACTCTCACTACTATTTTTATTTTCAGTACAAATGAAATTATAAATGTAACTTTCACTGTAATTGTTGGTACTACTCGAAATAGAACTATTAATACTGACTTCAAAACGAAGATAACTATCAATGCTACTAATAATGTTCTTTTTCCAACTGGATTCAGTATCATTACATGTATGATTCTTTTTCTTAGACCCCCTATTCAAATAACTAGAAACAATAATTTCTAGTTCACTCATAAAGGAACTATCATTGTCAACCTCAAAAATATGATTTTCAATATCAAAAAATATAGAGTAACGATCACCATTACTATCCCTAACAAAAAAAGTGTCATCAGAGATCAAACTCCAAATATTCCTGATATCAAATAAATAATCAACATTATTGAAACTATAATTACTAATACGATTCCAACTAGGAACCTTTTTTTCCATATCGTTTAGAATAGGTTGTTCACTTCTATCTGTATGTCCAATACTATCAACACTATCTATTGATTTACTTGGCCCACACCTATGTTCTACCTTCTCATTGGAAAATACAAAATTGCACCGCCATTTGAACATAGAAATACCTCCTATTTAATTAAAATACAAAAAATTTGATGAATAATCATTTGACCTTAACTATCAGAATTAAGCATACGAATCTAATCATTAGAATTGTTAACTAATGAGGAGTAAGTATTGAAAGAAAAAATTATCTTTTGTGGAAATTCGAAG